GTTTTTGTTAAACAGGCGGACACAAAACTTTTGCCTAATTCCTCAAAAGAAATTAAACACAAATAAAAACGATACAACAAATAAATTTACTAATCCCACAATAATTACAATCCAATAAAAAATAAAGAAAACATTCCAATAAACAATTAAATAAACAAAAATAACAAAAGAACACAATAAAATTTTAACATAATCAAATTGAAAATCACTATAAAACCCACAAAACTAAATACAAACAAAAATTATAAAAATAAAACAAGGAGCTAATCCCCCTTAATCTTAACGTAAAATAAAGACAAATATAAAACAATAAAAATCTAAACAAGACGCATGAATTGAATTCATTTCTTGAAAAACCAGAAACCACTAAAAACGGATAACATTTCACTACCAACAGCCTATTATTAATACTAATGAAACAGTAACTAAAATAAACCATTAACTCCTCTAAAATCGGGAAACAAAAATAAATAATAAAATTCAATGAGCCCTGATACACAAGGTACGACAAAACAAGACTGCTTCCAAAAACAAAACAAATCAACCCCTCACGGTACAAGTAATCTATTGCAAAAAAAATTAAATCAAAAGAAAATACAACAACAAAATAATACTTTACTAACAAGCAATCAAAAACTAACACTAAACCTAAACAACAAGACAATCAATAAATCAGACCATGCCGAATCGCACGACAAAAAATTCAGCGTAAATGAAACCTCAACTAACAGAAATGGCCCGCAAATCACTCCAGCCACACCTTCCGGTACAACCACTTTGTTACGACTTATCTCATTATAACAATAAACGAGAGCGACGGGCGATGTGTACATATCTTAGAACCTATATCACGAAAACAATCTTCAAGACATTACAATCAAATCCAATTTCATACCAATAATTCAACCAGCAATCCAAACAACAAAGAACAATGTAACCCATCAATAACACTTAGAAACAAGCTGCACCTTGACCTGAAATAAATCAAAATAAAGAAACCAGAAAATTAACAAACCCTAAAAGCATAATCAATAAACGGCGGTATACAAACCATAGCAACCAAGTAAGGTCCAACGCGGACTATCGATAACGAGACAGATTCCTCTGAACGGAATAAGATACCGCCAAATTCTTTAAGTTTCAAGAACATACCTAATACTACTCAAGCACAAAAATTAACATTCAAAAATAATAGGGTATCTAATCCTAGTCTAAAAAAAGAATTTCATAGCCTCCAAACAAAATAAAAGGAAAATAAAACAAAAATAAAAATTTCACCCAGCCAACCCCCCAAAATACAACCTAACAATCAAAACATAAAACTACCATAAACCAAACACGTTCAACTGCATCCAAGGTATAACCGCGGCTGCTGGCACAAAATTTAACCGAAACTAAAAATACATCACTAACTACAAGAATCCTTGACCAATAACAATAACTAATGAGAATTAAATCAACCATAGACCCACTGGACCATTTAGAACCAATGAAACAATCACGCACAAACTTACATATAGAGCAAGTAAAATAATGAACGAACAAGCAAGAATAAAACTCCTC